TTAATACGTATTCGTCCATAATTAGATGAATAATAAAAAAAAAGAAGAGCGTCGAGTCAATAAGGACTGAGGAGATTGATTCAGGAACAAATTTTTTAGGAGCTCCATTGCAGAGTTCAGGCCTAGCCATTAATCGAGAAGCTATGGGAACGACAGAACCTGTGACTGCGGAAGATTCCCTTGAAAACGAATCCTAATGATTCATTGGGTAGGATGGCGGAACGAGCCAAGAACCAATTCATTTAGTCTGAGAGGTCATAGGGTGCCCCTACGAATGAAAGGGGTATTGAAAGAGCAAATATTCGCCCGCGAAAGCCTTATTAAATTGCTAAGTTTTTGGTTTTGGCGATTCAATACAATAAAAAAAGTAAAAATGAAGATTTATTAATTATACAATACAAATAGAATTTGTAATTTTATATTATATACGAGCAAGATATAAAAATCCCTACGTGACAGATTAGATCTCAAAAAATTCCACAATTTGGTGTATTATTCATTAAATACAAATATATATCTGTAATTTAATCGTTTGATTCGCGAGGAGCTGGATGAGAAGAAACTCTCATGTCCGGTTCTGCAGTAGAGATGGCATTGAGAAACAACCATCCACTATAACCCAAAAAGAACCAGATTTCGTAAACAACATCGAGGAAGAATGAAGGGAATATCTTATCGAGGCAATCAAATTTGTTTCGGTGGATATGCCCTTCAGGCACTTGAACCCGCTTGGATCACATCTAGACAAATAGAGGCGGGGCGACGAGCCATGACACGATATGCGCGTCGTGGTGGAAAAATATGGGTACGTATATTTCCAGACAAGCCTGTTACAGTAAGACCTACCGAAACACGTATGGGTTCTGGGAAGGGATCTCCCGAATATTGGGTATCCGTCGTTAAACCGGGTCGAATACTTTATGAAATGGGTGGAATATCAGAAAGTGTAGCCAGAGAAGCTATTTCTATAGCTGCGTCCAAAATGCCTATACGAACTCAATTCATTATTGCGAGATAGGGGTGTGGAACGAAAAAAAGGGCCCCTGTGATGCAAAAAACAGCAGTTTATTTCTGGACAAAAAATATTTATTCTTTTTTTATTTGCCCTTTGCTTTGAAAGAAAAGATAAAAAAATGATATGATTCAACCTCAGACCTATTTAAATGTAGCAGATAACAGCGGGGCTAGAGAATTAATGTGTATTCGAATCATAGGGGCTAGTAATCGTCGATATGCTCATATTGGTGATGTTATTGTTGCTGTAATCAAAGAAGCAGTGCCCAATATGCCTCTACAAAGATCAGAATTGATCAGAGCTGTTATTGTACGTACCTGTAAAGAACTCAAACGTGACAATGGTATGATAATACAATATGATGACAATGCAGCAGTTGTCATTGATCAAGAAGGAAATCCAAAAGGAACTCGAGTTTTTGGTGCGATCGCTCGGGAATTGAGGCAGTTAAATTTTACTAAAATAGTTTCATTAGCTCCTGAGGTATTATAAATTAAATTAAAAATACTAATAGATGAGAACATAATATAGTGGTGTATCTCAAATACTAGGGTATCTGAATTAGATTAAATTAATTAGTAGATTGTGTCTCACGTATATACCTTTAAAATAAAGAATTAAAAAAAAAAGAATAAAAAAGCAGAGCATGTTGATTATATAAAAACTCGGAGGCACCAATAATTATAGTTCATCATGGGCAGGGACACTATTGCCGAAATAATAACTTCTATACGAAATGCTGACATGGATAAAAAAGGAACGGTTCAAATAGCATCTACTAATATCACCGAAAACATTGTTAAAATACTTCTACGAGAAGGCTTTATCGAAAATGTGAGAAAACATCGAGTAAGCAATAAATTTTTCTTGGTTTCAACTCTACGACATAGAAGGAATAGAGAAGGACCATATAGAACTGTTTTAAAACGTATTAGCCGACCCGGTCTACGAATCTATTCCAACCATCAACGAATTCCTAGAATTTTAGGAGGAATGGGTATTGTAATTCTTTCTACTTCTCGAGGTATAATGACAGACCGAGAGGCTCGACTAGAAGGAGTCGGGGGAGAAATTTTGTGTTATATATGGTAATCCTTCTGGTATCCGAATTGCATCTGTAACTTCCTCTTTTTTTTTCACAAAAAAGAGGAAAGACAGGTTGTCTAATATCATTCCTCCCCCATTAGTTGATAATTCTAGGGGGTTACCTGGAATGAAAGAACAAAAATGGATTCATGAAGGTTTAATTACTGAATCACTTCCCAATGGTCTGTTTCGGGTTCGTTTAGATAATGAGGATCTGCTTCTAGGTTATGTTTTAGGTAGGATCCGACGTAGTTTTATACGGATACTGCCAGACGATATGGTCTGTTAGAGTTAAAATTGAAGTAAGTCGTTATGATTCAACCAGGGGACGCATAATTTATAGACTCCGCAACAAAGATTCGAACGATTAAGTGGCTTTTCAACATTCCTCCCGTGCGG